TCTATGTCTACCAAGAACTCCCATTTTTTACTTTTTTACTAGGAATCTTTGTTTGTTGGATTGAATTAGTTTAGTTAGAGTCGCGAACTTATAAAAAACTTGTTAATTTTAATAAAAAACCTTTTCTTTTATTATATTAGAAAGATAGAAAGAATAAAAGAAAAGGATGGGGGAATAAGAAAATTTCTTAAACTTAAAGCGGATTATCATATATATTTGTCTAAAAAGACGAATAGGTACACTTCATTTAGTTCTCATTCCTTGCGCTTATTAACTACTTAAATATTAATATTATTTATATTTAGAATAGTTTCTATATAATAGAGATACTTATCATAAGATATCTTTATAATAGGTACAAATATTAAATCGAGGTACCCATTCTATGACAGATCTTAACTTACCCTCTATTTTTGTCCCTTTAGTGGGCCTAGTATTTCCTGCGATTGCAATGGCTTCTTTATTTCTTCATGTCCAAAAAAATAAGATTGTCTAGATCCGATGGGACCAAATTTCATCAATTTATTTCAACACTGAATCATAATACAGATATTTGTTTAGTGTAATATGGGACAATATGTGGCTTTTTCCGAACACAAACGAAAGAACTGTTATGCATGCGGATACATGATATTCGCATAAATGTATGTATATGATATGCGGGTATATCTGGTTAAAAATGATCGGCGAATATTTTTATAATAGAAAGTATATGTATCTAACCAATTATTCCTAATGGTTCATATCAGACTAGTGCTAGTTGATGAAAGTTACTTCGGCATCATGAAAAGTAAAGTAAAATTTTTTCTCAATTCCAATCGAATGCAACTGGATCTAGTATAGTATGAACTGGCGATCAGAACATATATGGATAGAACTTATAACAGGGTCTCGAAAAGCAAGTAATTTTTGCTGGGCCTGTATCCTTTTTTTAGGTTCACTAGGATTCTTAGTGGTTGGAACTTCTAGTTATCTTGGTAGGAATCTGATACCTGGATTTCCATCTCAGCAAATCATTTTTTTTCCACAAGGAATCGTGATGTCTTTCTATGGGATCGCGGGTCTATTCATTAGTTCATATTTGTGGTGCACAATTTCATGGAATGTAGGTAGTGGTTATGACCGATTCGATAGAAAAGAAGGAATAATGTGTATTTTTCGTTGGGGATTCCCTGGAATAAATCGTCGCATCTTCCTTCGCTTCTTTATGAAAGATATCCAATCAATCAGAATGGAAGTTAAAGAGGGTCTTTTTCCTCGTCGTATTCTTTATATGGAAATCAGAGGCCAAGGAAACATTCCCTTGACTCGTACTGATGAGAATTTGACTCCGCGAGAAATTGAGCAAAAAGCTGCTGAATTGGCCTATTTCTTGCGCGTACCAATTGAAGTATTTTGAAATGAACCGAACGAAGAATGAATGTTTTCTCCACATAATAAAAGGAGCTTGCTAATTTCCTTTTTTTTAATACAATTGAAGTTTCCTCAAACTGTTCATTCGAGAAAAACATGTTAGATTCCATTTCCTCGTTCCGTTGACGCAACAACCCGCTAGAATAAAACAAAAGCTGGGGAACGTATATGGAACAACTACAACTATTCCAACTATAATATAATAAATATAATAAACTATAATAAGAATACATTTTTTCTATACCAAAACCTTTTTGTATGCGTATTTGTATGCGTATAGGGCCCAACTCAATTCTTTTATACTAGTAAAAAGTCTAATAAGTCTAATTAAGTATGAATTCATCAAATATCCGAATATGTATTTCGTAATACAGAATTAATCCTTTTAGGTTAAGCCTCAGATTTTGAACTGATACCGTATTCCTGTGCTGTGGTTAGACGGTGCAACATTTCGAAATAATTAATGGAATTGATCCGGGAGGGTTTTTCGAGTATTTATTGAAAGGAATAAATGAAGATGAAATTCGTTCGAATTTTCCCAATTGAGATACCCGGAAATCCAATTTACTTAATTTATTACTTAATTTATTTACTTTTTATATATTAGAAATCTATTTCTCTATCTATGTATTTCTAATTTTTTTTCATCCGAAAAAGGACCCTTACTTTTATTTCTATATTCCTTAATTCCTTCTGGATCTAAGGAGTCAATTATTATACAAAAATGGGAATAGATCCATGGGTTCCATACCTTGTTATAGAACTTGTGCTTTAGAGAAACATCAGATCAGATAGAGTTGACAAATGAAGCAGTTCATTAACAATTCACAGATAAAAAAAATGAAAAAAAAGAAAGCATTGATTTCCCTCCCATATCTTGCATCTATAGTATTTTTGCCCTGGTGGGTCTCTCTCTCATTTCAAAAAAGTCTCGAACCTTGGATTATTAATTGGTGGAATACTAGGCAATCCGAAACTTTTTTGAATGATATTCAAGAGAAAAATGTTCTAGAAAAATTCCTAGAATTAGAAGAACTATTCTTGTTGGATGAAATGATAAAAGAATACCCAGAGACACATATACAAAATATACAAAAGCTTCGTATAGGAATACATAAGGAAACGATACAATTGGTCAAAACACACAATGAATATCATTTCCATATCATTTTGCATTCTTCGACAAATATAATATGTTTCGCTATTTTAAGCGGTTATTTTATTCTGGGTAATGAAGAACTTGTCATTCTTAATTCTTGGGTTCAGGAATTCTTCTATAACTTAAATGACACAATAAAAGCTTTTTCGATTCTTTTAGTTACTGATTTATGGATTGGATTTCACTCGACCCACGGTTGGGAACTAATGATTGGTTCGATCTACAATGATTTTGGATTGGCTCATAACGACCAAATTATATCTGGTCTTGTTTCCACTTTTCCAGTTATTCTAGATACAATTGTGAAATATTGGATCTTCCGTTTTTTAAATCGCGTATCTCCTTCGCTTGTAGTCATTTATCATTCAATGAATGAATGAAGAACTTATTTGATCTCCTGATATCAATCCAAATTTTTCTTCGCGCATAAAGAAAGCATTTTCCATTTGACTTATTCTTTCTTTATACTTCTACCTCTTCAAGGTATTTGTCCTATTTCAATAGAATTATTTCAGTACAATGGCAGACTCGTGGATAGGGAACTATACTAGCTACCTATCTAATTTATTGTATAAATTCCTGGATGAATGATTGGATCATGCAAAATAGAAATACTTTTTCTTTTTCTTGGGTAAAGGAACAGATCACTCGATCTATTTCTGTATCGATCATGATATATGTAATAACTCGAACATCTATTTCAAATGCGTATCCCATTTTTGCGCAGAAAGGTTATGAAAATCCACGAGAAGCAACTGGGCGAATTGTATGCGCCAATTGCCATTTAGCTAATAAGCCTGTGGATATTGAAGTTCCGCAAGCTGTACTTCCTGATACTGTATTTGAAGCAGTTGTTCGAATTCCTTATGATATGCAACTGAAACAAGTTCTTGCTAATGGTAAAAAAGGGGCTTTGAATGTAGGGGCTGTTCTTATTTTACCCGAGGGATTCGAATTTGCCCCCCCCGATCGTATTTCCCCCGAGGTGAAAGAAAAGATAGGAAATCTGTCTTTTCAAAGTTATCGTCCCAATAAAAGAAATATTCTTGTAATAGGTCCTGTTCCAGGCCAGAAATATAGTGAAATCGTCTTTCCCATTCTTTCCCCCGACCCTGCTACGAAGAAAGACGTTCACTTCTTAAAATATCCCATATATGTAGGCGGGAATAGGGGAAGGGGTCAGATTTATCCTGATGGGAGCAAGAGTAACAATACAGTCTATAATGCTACATCCGCGGGTATAGTAAGCAGAATAGTACGCAAAGAAAAGGGAGGATATGAAATAATCATCGTTGATGCATCGGATGGACACCAAGTGGTTGATATTATACCTCCAGGACCAGAACTTCTTGTTTCAGAGGGTGAATCCATCAAGCTTGATCAACCATTAACAAGCAATCCTAATGTAGGGGGATTTGGTCAGGGAGATGCCGAAATAGTGCTTCAAGATCCATTACGCGCCCAGGGCCTTTTGTTTTTCTTGGCATCCGTTATTTTGGCACAAATTTTTTTGGTTCTTAAAAAGAAACAGTTTGAAAAGGTTCAATTATACGAAATGAATTTCTAGATCCAGAGATTCCTTACCATCAAGTTGGTAAAAAACGCGGAATTCTTGTCGATCAATACAATTAAATATATATGATCAAAAAATTCTGTAAATCCCTTTGCTTGCTTTGTTTATACTATTTTTTCGGGATGTATGGAATTCTTTACTTGTATCCCATTCCTAGCACTAGACAATAGGCATACAAAAACAAAGGAAGAGGAGACAGGGCAAGGACGGGATAAATGAAAGGAAGGGTACTGGATTATAAGTCTTACTAAATCTTCTATTCGACACAAGAAAAAGGACTTTGTACCCTTTCTTGTGTCGTCTTGTATTGTATCGAAATAATAATGATTTTTTTCTTGTTCGCCAAAGATTACTATTTCTTCGTTTCCGGGTCTATCGGAATTCCTTTGTTTAGATTCATAAGAAGTAGTAGACAAACAAAAAGGGTTAGGGGGGGGGTAATTCATCGAGCAAACGAAACTTTTTCTATTATTCAATTAACTTCAACGTAGAATAGCACTTTTTTATATTTATAAAAGAAAAAGAAAAATTATTCAAACAAAAAAATTGACTTTAACTCTTTTTATTGAGATTTTATTGAGAAGCGGATTAGATTTTATTTTTACGCATACCCCAATCCTTTTTCTTTCATCACCTTTTTTATTTTATCTTTTTTTTTATAGAGTAAGGTTCTATTAGTTTAGTATGGAAATGATTTGCAGGATGTCTCATCCGTTTAAATCCATATAATTATCCAGAAAATCGATTGATTCCTTCTTGTTGCTTCTCGTAAGAGTTAATATTATATTATGGAGGAACGACAGAGCCTATAAATAAATCAATAGAAATAGATTCAATTCCGTTGTTCAAAAACAT